TATAGATAAAAAAAATATTGAATATTAACAATTATATAGAATAGAGTAATATAAAATTTCGATCTTTTTTTCAATTCTATGTTTAAAAATAATCAATATCTTATGAAATTCTTTTTTATTTTATTTATTATTTTATATTATAATATTATTACATATATGATATGATTACATATCATATATCATATACTTTTCTATCTAGGATAGAAATTCTCTATCTAATTATTAGATTACAATCTTATTATTCTAATATACATATACATTAGAATTCTATAATATAATTTTATTCATTTTTGAAATATATTAATGCTTAGTGATCATTAAATAATCATTAATGAATTCCCATTTTAGTTATAGAGGGTCTGCTCTAAGGTAAGGACTAAGGAAAAGATAAGAAATATGAAATAGAAAGATGCAATCCAGATAAATGCAATTCAGATCATAATGAGACATTCCCCTGCTTTCATTCGGAAAGGTGGAAGCTAAGACAAAAAGACAAAAAAAGAATCGAACGTTCGAGTATTCGAAAATTGTATGAGAAAGATGAGAAGAAGGGAAGCATATATGTGTGGTATATATCTCATGTATATTGAATTGCAGATGCAGAAATGATAGAATCATTTCTGATTGGACCAAATAAAAATACGGTCCCCGATAGAGATGAGATGAAAGAAGATAGGCAAGAAAAAAGGAGGAAGGACTTTTTTTGAGTTTTTAGGATTCGGTATCTAATGAATTCAAAGGTTCTAGCATAAGCATAAATGAAAGGAAAAGGGGAAGATTCAAATCTCAAAATCAAATAAGGGGGGATATGGCGAAATTGGTAGACGCTACGGACTTAATTGGATTGAGCCTTAATATGGAAACCTACTAAGTGATAACTTTCAAATTCAGGGAAACCCTGGAATAAAAAATGGGCAATCCTGAGCCAAATCCTGTTTTCCGAAAACCAGAAAACGCTAATAAAAAAAGGATAGGTGCAGAGACTCAATGGAAGCTGTTCTAACAAAAACAAATGGAGTTTACTATGTTACGATGTTAAACGAATCCTTCCATCAAAACTCCAGAACCCGAAAGGATGAAGGATAAACCTATATACATAGGTACTGAAATATTATATCAAATGATTAATGATGGCTCGAATCTCTATTTTTTTATATGAAAAATGAAAGAATTGTTGTAAATCGATTCCAAGTTGAAGAAAGAAAAGAATCGAATATTCATTGATCAAATCATTCACTCCATAGTCCGATAGATCATTTGAAGAACTGATTAATCGGACGAGAATAAAGAGAGAGTCCCATTCTACATGTCAATATCGACAGCAATGAAATTTATAGTAAGAGGAAAATCCGTCGACTTTAAAAATCGTGAGGGTTCAAGTCCCTCTATCCCCAAAAAAGCCTACTTGACTCCCTAACTATTTATCCTCTCTTTTCATTATCGGTTCAAAATTCGTTATGGTTATCATTCACTCTACTCGTTCACAAAGGGATCCGCGAAGAATTTTTTTCTCTTATCGCAAGTCTTGTGGTATATATATATATGATAATATGATACGCGTACAAACAAACATCTCTGTGCAAGGAATCCCCGTTTGAATGATTCACAGTACATATCATTATTCGTACTGAAACTTACAAAGTTTTTTTTTGAAGATCCAAGAAGAAATTCCAGGTCCTGGATAATACTTTGTTTTGTAATACCCTTTCGTCTTTTTATTTTTAATTGACATAGACCAAGTCCTCTAGTAAAATGAGGATGATGCATCGGGAATAGCCGGGATAGCTCAGCTGGTAGAGCAGAGGACTGAAAATCCTCGTGTCACCAGTTCAAATCTGGTTCCTGGCACATGATTAATTTGTCTGAATATCTATTCTACAAATTCATTGATGTTTAGATGAATTGACATAAATATTCATTAATAGTCTAGATCATGATATATATATATATACTTATCCCTCTAGGTGTCTGGAGATATACTCCTCCATCTTTTAGGTATATAAAAAGTATATAAAATATGTAAAAGAAAAGAATTCAATTATGTTTCCTCTTCTTTTTTATTTTTTTTTTGTTCATACTGTGTCTTGTCTACTCTCATTCAAAAAATGAATACTTCATACATATTCGAAAGATTAAATTAGTTAGTTGAAAGACCAAAAAGTATAGTTTATAGTTTAGAGTAGTTGAAGGATGGGAATAGACAAGGTTCATCTCAGATACAGTACAAATATAATCCGATCCCCTTTTATTTCTTTGTATTTTCTTTCATATTCTATTTTCTATTTTTTCATTCCCCCCTCTTTCTAGTTTCTAGAGCCCCTCTAAGTTATGTGCGCGGTACAAAGTTCATGATGCAGAACTCTTTTAGTTCATTCTATTGGCTAGGTTCTAAGTATCTCCAATTTGAGAATCTCAATAAGTCCTTTTATTTATTTAGCCCATCCATAATACAATACGAATAAGACTTTAATTATTCTGGTTGATCTAGACCAAAACGTAC